TTTTTAAAGAACTCAACAAAAAAATTAGAAAATTGAAAAAGCAGTGTTTTCTAGTTCTAAGAATTTTAAAAGAAAAAACAAAAATTTTTCTAAATGTTTCAAAAGACATAAAAAACCGGTTTAGTAAAACCATTCTATTTCTAAAAGAAATAGTAAAAGAACTCGAAAAAATAAACCCAATTCTATTATTTGGATTCAGAGAACTAGAAATATATCAATTCAGTGAAACTAAAAAAGAAAAAGATTCAATAAGAAATAAGCAGCTAATTCACGAATCATTCAGTAAAATTAGATCTACAGATTGCACAAATTATTCATTAACAAAAAAAAAAATAAAAAATTTGACTGATAGAACAAATACACTCATAACTCAAATAGAAAAAATAAAAAAAGAGAACAAAAAAGAATTTATAATCCCAAATATCAGTTCTAACAAAAACAAAATGAGTTATGATGATAAAAAATTAGAATCGCCAAAAAATATTGGGCAGATATTAAAAAGAAGAAATACTCGACTAATCCGTAAATCACATTATTTTATAAATTTTTTTTTGATTGAAAGGATATACATAGATATCTTTTTAGGTATCATTAATATCCCGAATATCAATGCACAATTTTTTCGGGAATCAACAAAAAAAATCCTTAATAAATACATTTACAACGACAAAGATATTTCTAATAATGAAACAAATCAAGAAAGAATTTATAAAAAAAACAAAAGTCTAATTCACTTTATTTCGACTATAAAAAATTCACTTTCTACTATCAGTAATAAAAGTAGTAATAAAAACGCACAGACCTTTTTTGACTTATCCTACGTGTCACAAGCATATGTATTTTACAAATTATCACAACCCCTAGCCCTTAACTCATACTTATACAAGTTAAGATCCATTTTTCAATATAACGGAACATCTTTTTTTCTTAAGAATGAAATAAAGGATTATTTTGTTGGAATCCAGAAAATATTTCATTCCAAATTAAGACATAATTCTCTTCGAAATTCTGGAATGAATCAATGGAAAAATTGGTTAAAAGGTCATGATCAATATCATTTATCTCCGATTAGATGGTCTAGCTTAGTACCACAAAAGTGGCGAAATAGAGTCAATAAACACTCTATAGCTAAAACTAACCATTTAAAGAAATGCGATTCATATGAAAAAAACCGATTAATTCACTACGAAAAACAAAAAAATTTTGAAGGCGCCTCATTACAAAAGGAAAAAGAGAATTTTAAAAAACACTATAGATATGATCTTTTAGCATATAAATTTATATCATCTAAATCAATTAATTATGAAGATCAGAAAAACTCATCTATTTATGGATTACCATTACAAGCAAATAATAACCAAGAGATTATTTATAATTACAGCACACATAAACGAAAATTTTTTAATGTGCTAGGAGATATCCCTATCAATAATTATCTAGTCGAAGATGATATTATAGATATGGAGAAAAATCCGGACAGAAAATATTTTGATTGGATAATTCTCAATTTTTGTCTTAGAAAGAAAGTAGATATTGAGGACTGGATCAATATTGATACTGACACCACTAGTAATAAATATAGTAAGACTTGGGGGAATAATTATCAACTACTTGATAAAATCGATACGAAGGGTCTTTTTTATCTTACGATTCCTCAAAATCAAGAAATCAACCTATCCAATAAAAAAAAAAAACTTTTTGATTGGATGGGAATGAATGACGAAATACGAAGTTGTCCCATATCAAATCTGGAACGTTGGTTTTTCCCAGAATTTTTTATACTTTATAACACGTATAAGATTAAACCATGGGCCATCCCAATCAAATTTATTCTTTTGAATTTGAATATAAACGAAAATGCTAGTGAAAATAAAAGCATCACGGGAAAGAAAAAAAGAGATATATCAATATTTTCGAATGAAAAAAAATATCTTGAATCAGAAAACCGAAATCAAGTAAAAAAAGAATCCGCAAGCCAAGCAGGTTTTGAATCATCTCTCTCAAAGCAAGACAAAGATATTGAAGAAGGTTTTGTGGGATCAGACATGAAAAAAGATCGAAATAAAAAACAATACAAGAACAATACGGAAGCGGAGTTTGATTTCTTCCTAAAAAGGTATTTGCGTTTTCAATTGAGATGGGATGATGTTTTAAATAAAAAAATGATCAATAACATCAAAGTATATTGCCTTCTGCTTAGACTGATAAATCCAAGAGAAATTTCTATATCCTCTATTCAAAGGGGCGAAATGAGCCTGGATATTCTACTGATTCAGAAAGATTTAACTCTTAGAGAATTGATGAAAAAGGGAATATTGATTATCGACCCAATCCGTCTGTCTATAAAAAATGAAGGACAATTTATTATATATCAAGCCATAGGTATTTCGTTGGTTCATAAGAGTAAACATGAAATAAATCAAAAGTACCTAGCAAAAAGCACTGTTGATAACAAGAATTCTGCTGAATTCATTACAAAATCTCAAAAAATGACTGGAAATAGAGACAACAATCATTATGATTTGTTTGTTCCTGAAAATATTTTATCCCCTAGACGTCGTAGAAAATTGAGAATTCTAATTTGTTTTAATTCGAGAAATGCTGCATTTTGTAATGGGAAGAAGGAAAACAGTCAAGTTTTGGATAAAAGCAAAAGAGACACAAATAAACTAATTAAATTAAAGTTCTTTCTTTGGCCTAATTATCGATTCGAAGATTTAGCTTGTATGAATCGATATTGGTTTGATACCAATAATGGCAGTCGTTTTAGTCTGGTAAGGATACATATGTATCCGCAAATTCGTTAGTTAATGGTAGATTTGTTTTTCCTATATTTCCCGTAGCATGATCTATGAAAACAAAGAAATGCACACATGCATTGCCTTACATTCCATTATGATACAAGATTCATTGACATATCAATTAGATCTATAAATGATCACCAAAATTTTCTTTTTTTCTATTTTAGGTCTAAATACATTTTTATCTTTTGTGAGTACCGAAAAGAAGATTTTGGTATACCTATTCGAATACAATTTTATTTGATCAAATTTGGAATTTTGTTAAAAATATTGTGTATACTAAATTAAACTGAATGGGATTATTATTATTGATCAATAAAACTACCTAACACTACAAAAAGGATAGGAAAAAGTGGGGGGGGACAGATTTCATTTTATGGCAAAAAATTCATTCATCTCGGTTATTTCGCAAGAAGAAAAAGAAGAAAAAGGGGGATCTGTTGAATTTCAAATACGCAGCCTCACCAATAGGATACGAAAACTTTCTTCACATTTGGAATTGCACAGAAAAGACTATTTATCTCAGAGAGGCCTACGTAAAATTTTGGGAAAACGCCAACGGCTGCTATCTTATTTGTCAAAGAAAAATAGAATATGTTATAAAGAATTAATTAATCAGTTGGATATTCGGGAATCAAAAACTCGCTAATTTGAAAAAGCAGTTTGTTTTGAATTATTTGATTTATTAGATCTTGAATTTTAATGAACTTATTTTAGTTTTCAGCAATTCATGAAAGACTGAATCGAGGAAAAACCTATGAATATACCAGCTACAAGAAATGACCTCATGGTAGTAAATATGGGACCCCACCACCCATCAATGCATGGTGTTCTTCGACTCATCGTTACTCTAGATGGTGAAGATGTGATTGACTGTGAACCAATATTGGGCTATTTACACCGAGGGATGGAAAAAATTGCGGAAAACCGAACAATTATACAATATCTGCCTTATGTAACGCGTTGGGATTATTTAGCTACTATGTTCACAGAAGCAATAACCGTAAATGGCCCGGAACAGTTGGGAAATATTCAAGTGCCTAAAAGAGCCAGCTATATCAGAGTAATTATGTTGGAGTTGAGTCGTATAGCTTCTCATCTGCTATGGCTCGGTCCTTTTATGGCAGATATTGGTGCACAGACGCCTTTTTTCTATATTTTCCGAGAAAGGGAATTAATATACGATCTATTCGAAGCTGCCACCGGTATGAGAATGATGCATAATTTTTTTCGTATCGGAGGAGTGGCTGCTGATCTACCTCATGGCTGGATAGATAAATGTTTGGATTTTTGCGATTATTTTTTAACAGGACTCGCTGAATATCAAAAACTTATTACACGGAATCCTGTTTTTTTAGAACGAGTTGAAGGAGTAGGCATTATTGGTACAGAGGAAGTAATAAATTGGGGTTTATCAGGACCAATGCTCCGGGCTTCTGGAACACAATGGGATCTTCGGAAAGTTGATCATTATGAGTGTTACGACGAATTTGATTGGGAAGTACAGTGGCAAAAAGAAGGAGATTCGTTAGCTCGTTACCTAGTCCGAATAGGTGAAATGACAGAATCCATAAAAATTATTCAACAGGCTCTGGAAGGAATTCCGGGAGGGCCATATGAGAATTTAGAAATCCGATACTTTGATAGAGAAAAGAATCCCCAATGGAATGATTTTGAATATCGATTTATTAGTAAAAAACCTTCTCCTACATTTGAATTACCGAAACAAGAACTCTATGTGAGAGTCGAAGCCCCAAAAGGAGAATTGGGAATTTTTCTGATAGGGGATCAGAGTGGTTTTCCTTGGAGATGGAAAATTCGCCCACCGGGTTTTATCAATTTGCAAATTCTTCCTCAGTTAGTTAAAAGAATGAAATTGGCTGATATTATGACGATACTAGGTAGTATAGATATCATTATGGGAGAAGTTGATCGTTGAAATGATAATTGATATGACAGAAATACAAGATATCAACTCTTTTTCTAGATTGGAGTTTTTAAAAGAGGTCTATGGAATTATATGGTTCCTTATTCCGATTTTGACTCTTGTATTAGGAATCACAATAGGTGTACTGGTAATTGTATGGTTAGAAAGAGAAATATCCGCAGGGCTACAGCAACGTATTGGACCTGAATACGCCGGTCCTTTGGGAGTTCTCCAAGCTCTAGCAGACGGGACAAAACTTCTTTTCAAAGAAAATCTTCTTCCATCGAGAGGAGATACTAGTTTATTCAGTATCGGACCATCCATAGCAGTCATATCAATTTTAGTAAGTTATTCAGTAGTTCCTTTTGGCTATCACCTTGTTTTAGCGGATCTCAATATCGGTGTTTTTTTATGGATTGCCATTTCCAGTATTGCTCCTATTGGACTTCTTATGTCAGGATACGGGTCAAATAATAAATATTCCTTTTTAGGTGGTCTACGAGCTGCTGCTCAATCAATTAGTTATGAAATACCATTAACTTTATGTGTGTTATCAATATCTCTACGTGTGATTCGTTGAGACATCAATTTTTCTCTATTTCTTCCTATATATTATTTTCTTTCTAGGAAAAGGGGTAGAATGAATTGAGTAGATATCTTCATTTTTTATTCATTATTCGGATTGATGAACTAAATCAGATAGTTGTATGAGTGAAAGAAAACAGCTTTTATATAAATTCGCAGTAAAGATATTGAGTCTCATTTTCTATGTATAAGAGTTAGAGAGTTGAGCGGAAATAAACAGAAGCAGAAGATACCGTTTACCCCAAGATAGGTTGATTAGTCATCCTGACTTGAAGCGGGCTCAAAAGATCAACCATATTGAGTTTTCACTATCGTTTGTATGTATTTTCATATATGTATTACCATATTTCATACATGTATTACCATAAAGGGCGATTGAACAAAAACGAGTGGATAGGTAGAAACACCAAGATACGCAAAGGATTAGTAATGGAGATTATGTAAATTATCCAAAAGTAGACATTTCTACATAATACACAAAGAATACTAATTGGGGCTTTAAATTTGTAGAAGTGATCAGGCAGTACTCCCCACGATTCCGATCCAGAGTATGCTCCTATACGCCGATTAAATAAATGACTATTGGGAACGAAATAATCCTTTTTTTTTGTAAGTCCCCCTTTTTCATAAACAGAAAGAAGAATAGGAACGAAAAAATCGAAAGGAATACAAAAGAATAAAAAAGATCTTTTTTATTCTTTTTTTCCTATATCCATATTTATATCGATACAATTCGTGTCATAATTCATGGATTAATGTACTGTATAATTTTTTTTCGTAAGTGAAAACGATGGGTTATTTATTTTTTTACAAGGAGTATTTTATTGAAGAATCAAGTTATTACTCAACAAAGAAAAATTTAAATGATTATGTAAATTTTTAAAGAAAGGATGAGATCAATTCAGAAGTACTTTTTTTGCGTATTCTTTATTATTAATTATTAATATTTTTTAAGAATTATTAAAACATAACAGACAGAATTCGATTGGTCTAATTTTGGACCGTATGATAGATTTTAATCTTATCTATCTTATAACCAAGCAGCTCAAGATAAAACGGCCCGGTCCTTAGATTTTTTTATGGCCCTTAAGGAGCCGTATGAGGTGAAAATCTCATGTACGGTTTTGGAATAGCGATGGAAACAGTGATGGTACCACCGACTATGATTATCTAATAGTTCAAGTACAGTTGATATAGTTGAGGCGCAATCAAAATATGGTTTTTGGGGATGGAATTTGTGGCGTCAACCTATAGGGTTTATCGTTTTTCTAATTTCTTCCCTAGCAGAATGTGAGAGATTACCTTTTGATTTACCAGAAGCGGAAGAAGAATTAGTAGCAGGTTATCAAACCGAATATTCAGGGATCAAATTTGGTTTATTTTACGTTGCTTCCTATCTAAACCTATTAGTTTCGTCATTATTTGTAACAGTTCTTTACTTGGGCGGTTGGAATATCTCTATTCCGTATATATTTGTTTCGGATCTTTTTGAAATAAATCAACGATATGGAGTTTTGGGGGCGACAATTGGTATCTTTATTACATTAGCTAAAACTTATTTGTTTTTGTTCATTCCTATCGCAACAAGATGGACTTTACCTAGGCTAAGAATGGACCAACTGTTGAATCTTGGATGGAAATTTCTTTTACCTATTTCTCTCGGTAATCTATTATTAACAACTTCTTTCCAACTCTTTTCACTGTAAAGGAATATGATATTCACAACTTGGCTTAAACAAGAGAAATAAACAAACATCAAATTATTCATATATATTCACGATATGTTCGCTATGGTAACTGGGTTCATGAATTATGGTCAACAAACAGTACGAGCTGCAAGGTACATTGGTCAAAGTTTCATGATTACTTTATCCCACGCAAATCGTTTACCTGTAACTATTCAATATCCTTATGAAAAATTAATAACCGCGGAGCGTTTCCGCGGTCGAATCCATTTTGAATTTGATAAATGTATTGCTTGTGAAGTATGTGTTCGTGTATGTCCTATAGATCTACCCGTCGTCGATTGGAAATTGGAAACAGATATTCGCAAGAAACGGTTGCTTAATTACAGTATTGATTTTGGAATCTGTATATTTTGTGGTAACTGCGTTGAGTATTGTCCAACAAATTGTTTATCAATGACTGAAGAATATGAACTTTCTACTTATGATCGTCACGAATTAAATTATAATCAAATTGCTTTGGGGCGTTTACCAATATCAGTAATTGACGATTATACAATTCGAACAATTTTGAATTCTCCTCAAATAAAAAAGAAGTAAATCCCTTGATTAAAGAAAATTTTCGAATTACTAAGTACTAAGGTTTCTTTTGTTTGGTCACGCCCTACAAATCCCAACTATTCATTAGTTGGTAATAATAACGTCTTAATTTTGATTGAAAATCGAGTAATATATATAATTATTTCGAAATATAGTTTCTGATTGTAATTACTCTTTCAGATCAAGAATTAAATTAGTCCAATATCTGTACCCACATTAAGTCACATCCCTGAGGATTTCATTCAATTAGGAATTGATTATAAATCATAAAAAATTTTTTCTGGTCGAGTCTCAATAAGGTCATGAAAAACATTTCGATTTTTATCTCTTTTTTTACATATAATGGATTTGCCTGGACCAATACATGATTTTCTTTTAGTCTTTCTGGGATCAGGTCTTATATTAGGAGGTATAGGAGTAGTATTACTTACCAACCCAATTTATTCTGCTTTTTCATTGGGACTCGTCCTTGTTTGTATATCCTTATTCTATATTCTATTAAACTCTTATTTTGTAGCTGCTGCACAACTCCTTATTTACGTGGGAGCTATAAATGTTTTAATCATATTTGCTGTGATGTTCATGAATGGTTCAGAATATTACAAAGATTTGAATCTTTGGACCGTTGGGGATGGCGTTACTTTACTGGTTTGTACAAGTATTTTTGTTTTACTAATGAGTACTATTACGGATACGTCATGGTACGGGATTATTTGGACTACAAGATCAAACCAGATTATAGAGCAAGATTTGATAAGTAATAGTCAACAAATTGGAATTCATTTATCAACAGATTTCTTTCTTCCCTTTGAATTCATTTCAATAATTCTTCTAGCCGCTTTGATAGGTGCAATCGCTGTGGCGCGCCAGTAATAACTCTTAAATCTATAGAATTGGCAACAGCAATCCAAATGAAACTGCATTCTGTGTTATCACATCTATTTCTCTTCAATTCTAATTAAAGATTGTTTATGTCGAAAATAGAAATTATTTTATTCGATCTATTACCAATCTATTTATTTGTTCCGTACTTTTTAGATTCTAGTCAATTGAATCCGTTGAACTGTTGTTCATATTATATTGAAATAAATCAAAATTTAATTGATAAGGAGTTGGTCAATGATGCTCGAACATGTACTTGTTTTGAGTGCCTACTTATTTTCTATCGGTATCTATGGATTGATCACAAGCCGCAATATGGTTAGAGCCCTTATGTGTCTTGAACTTATACTGAATGCGGTTAATATAAATTTTGTAACATTTTCTGATTTTTTTGATAGTCGCCAATTAAAAGGCAATATTTTTTCAATTTTTGTTATAGCTATTGCCGCCGCTGAAGCAGCTATTGGACCTGCTATTGTTTCGTCAATTTATCGTAACAGAAAATCAACTCGGATTAATCAATCGAATTTGTTGAATAAGTAGTATTAATCATAATTAATCATATAAATTAGAATATTCATAAATCCGAATTAGCATGTATTATGCATAATGTATGATCGTGTTTGCGAAAAAGTAAGAAATCAAAGTATCTTGGCTCCCTTACACGAGTCGGTCCAGAAGTAGATTGATTAAAAAAATTCTGGTAAATCATTGATTCATCTGGTGTCTAAATATATGATTCATTTATAAATTTACTAGATCGAAAATTTAGGATGTTTAAAAAATTTATAGATCCAATGTCACATTCAGTAAAGATTTATGATACGTGTATAGGATGTACTCAATGTGTCCGAGCTTGCCCCACGGATGTATTAGAAATGATACCTTGGGACGGGTGTAAAGCTAAGCAAATTGCTTCTGCTCCAAGAACAGAGGACTGTGTCGGTTGTAAAAGATGTGAATCCGCCTGTCCAACGGATTTCTTGAGTGTTCGAGTTTATTTATGGCATGAAACAACTCGAAGTATGGGGCTAGCTTATTGATACGTTTCAGAAAACCTTACTTGAATATATTTAATTTTTTTTTTTACCACCAAAAACCCGCGCTCCAAAATATATTATTTTGAGCGCGGGTTTTTCTGGTCCAAGTATATCTTGTTTTTACCACGAATGATTTTCCTTGGTTAACGATAGTTGTAGTTTTGCCAATATCTGCGGGTTCTTTAATTTTCTTTCTCCCTCATAGAGGGAATAAGGTAATTAGGTGGTATACTATTTGTATATGCATAATCGAACTCCTTCTAATAACCTATACATTTGGGTATCATTTCCAATTGGACGATCCATTAATCCAACTGACAGAGAATTATAAATGGATCCATTTTTTTGATTTTTACTGGAGATTGGGAATAGATGGAATTTCTATAGGACCTATTTTACTGACAGGATTTATCACTACTTTAGCTACTTTAGCGGCCCGGCCGGTTACTCGAGATTCCCGATTATTCCATTTCCTGATGT